CATACCTTGATCCACTACCGTCCGAATAGCATTTCCTGCTGCGGTTTGTGCCGCAAAGGGTGTCCCTCTTCTTGTACCCTTGAATCCACAAGTACCGGCGGAGGACCAAGAAATTACCCGGCCTCGTACATCTGTAACAGTCACAATGGTATTGTTGAAACTTGCTTGAACATGAATAACCCCTTTTGGTATTCTACGCGCATTCTTACGTAAACCAATACGCCCATTCCTACGTGAACCGATTCTGGGTGCGGGTTTTGCCATATTTTATCGTCTCATAAATATAAGTCAGAGGTATATGGATATATCCATTTCATGCCAAAACGGATCTTTTCCGCTTTTTTTTATTTATATATTGGGTCCCTTAGGGAGTCTCTTTTATTTTATAAAGATTATCCTTGTCTTTGTTTATGTCTCAGGTTGGAACAAATTACTATAATTCGTCCCCGTCTACGGATCAGTCTACATTTTTCACAAATTTTACGAATGGAGGCCCTTATTTTCATATTTGTCATTCCTTAACTGAATTTCAAATTTACTTATTTGAAGAAAATTAGTTTCTGGAAATTTGAAACTTTCGGATTGTATCCCTCCGAAAGGAATATTGAAGTTGAAAAAAAAACCACCTAATCGTTTGAATCCTTGTTTCGGAGTCTAGAAACTATACGCCCTTTGGTTGAATCATAATGACTTCTTTCAATTTTTACTCTATCTTCCGTTGGTATACGTATAAAACTACGTTGAATCCTTCCTGAACCATAACCTAGAATCCGATCTTCATTATCTAAATGAATCCGAAGCATACCATTCGGAAGTGATTCAGGAATTAAACTTTCATGAATCCAGTTTTCTTTTTTCATTCGCGGTAAAACCTCCTTGAAGTATTAAGTAAGAGGAGAGTGAGAATAGAAACCCGTTCTTTATCTTTTTTTTTCACAAATAGTAAAGTTCCATATCTTAATTTGGATATAGGAAAGCTTACCATATATAACACAAAATTTCTCCGCCGATTCCTTCTAGTCGGGCCTCTCGGTCCGTCATTATACCCCGAGAGGTAGAAAGAATTACAATCCCCATCCCACCTAAAATTCTAGGAATTCGTTGATAACTAGAATAGATTCGTAGACCGGGTCGACTGATCCGTTTTAAATTTAAAACAGTTTTACATGGACCTTTCCTATTCCTTCTATGCCGTAGGGTTAAAACCAAAAAATATTTGTTGTTTTCCTGATGTTTCCTCACATTTTCAATAAAACCTTCTCTTAACAGTATTTTAACAAGGTTTTCGGTGATGTTAGTAGATGGTATTCGAACTGTTCCTTTTCTATTCATGTCGGCATTGCGTATAGAAGTTATTATATCAGCAATAGTGTCTTTACCCATGATAAATTAAAATTATTGTTACCCCCGAACTTTGATATAATCAACATGCTTTTTTCTTTCTATTTTATGAATCGTTAAAGATATATGCGTGAGACAAATTTACTAATTAATCTAGTTTACTCTATTCATATTTTATTCAAATGCTATAATAGCATTAGAGTCTCCGTTTTATTAGACTTATAATACTTCAGGTGCTAATGAAACTATTTTAGTGAAATTTAACTGTCTCAATTCCCGTGCGATCGCACCAAAAATTCTAGTTCCTTTGGGATTTCCTTCTTGATCAATAACAACCGCAGCATTGTCATCATATCGTAGTATCATACCGTTGTCACGTTTGAGTTCTTTACAAGTACGTACAATTACAGCTCTGATCACTTCGGATTTTTCTAGAGGTGTATTTGGTATTGCTTCCTTGATTACAGCAACAATAACGTCACCAATATGAGCATATCGTCGATTACTAGCTCCTATGATTCGAATACACATTAATTGTCGGGCCCCGCTGTTATCCGCTACATTTAAGTGGGTTTGAGGTTGAATCATATCATTTTTTTTTTTATTTGCTCTTTCACTGCGAAGGGGCTAAGTAAAAAAAGAAATATTGTTTGTCCAAAACAAAAAAAAAAGAAACCTATAATTTTGTTTTTTTTTTTCATTCAAAAGATTTCTTTTCTTTGGTTATACATTCTTATCCCGAAATAATGAATTGCGTTCGTATAGGCATTTTGGATGCCGCTATTGAAATAGCCTTTCTGGCTACATTTTCTGCTACTCCACCCATTTCATAAAGTATTCTACCCGGTTTAACGATAGCTACCCAATATTCGGGAGATCCTTTACCGGAACCCATACGCGTTTCCGCGGGTCTTACTGTAACAGGTTTGTCTGGAAATATACGTACCCATATTTTTCCGCCGCGGCGTACGTTTCGTGTCATTGCTCGCCGCCCTGCTTCTATTTGTCTAGACGTGATCCACGCGGGTTCAAGTGCCTGAAGAGCATATCTACCAAAGCAAATACGATTACCTCGATAAGATATTCCTTTCATTCTTCCTCTATGTTGTTTACGGAATCTGGCTCTTTTGGGGTTATAGTTGATGGTTCTTTTTCAATTTCAATTCCATCTCTACTACAGAACCGGACATGAGAGTTTCTTCTCATCCAGCTCCTCGCGAATGAAAAATAACAATTATAACATGGTATACATGTATTTAATGAATAATATACTGAATCGTGGGAGTCTTTGAGATTTTATCTAATATCTAATCTATTAGAAATTTGTATATCTTGTTTTGATAGTTTATATAAAAAAAACTAAACATGTATTCAATTTCTATTTATTTATAGTTATAGATAATTATTTTATAGATTAGTTAGAGATAATAATAATAGAATTTCGTTTTATTATAACGAGTATTTATTTTGTTTTGTCTTTTTTATTATCATATTATATTGGATCTATCAAAATTTAGAAATCCAATAAAATAAAAACTTTCGCGGGCGAATATTTACTCTTTCCATATCTATTTCAGTTGTAGGGTTATCCTATGACATGGCCTCTCAGAATAAAAGTGGATTGGTCCCGGGTTCGTTTCGCCATCCTACCCAATGAATTATTAGGATTCGTTTTCAATAGAATCTTCTGCATCCACGGGTTCCGTCGTTCCCATCGCTTCGCGATTAATGGTTAGGCCTGAATTCTACAGCGGAGCTCCTAATGAAAATGAAATGTGTTATTGAGTCAATTTTCTCAGTCTTTGTGGACCCGGGGCTCTTGACTTTTTTTGTTCTATGAACAAATTCATCGAATTATAGATCAATCAAATTAGTATTGATGCTTTATTACGCTATCCTTTATAAGATCGCTCAGAGACCTTACATATTGGAATCATATAGCATTAGTATTCTTTTTCTCTCTTTCTCTCACCCTTCCATTTATCTGCATTCTTTTTGTTATTGCTTCACAACTTAAAATCAGATTGGTTTTTCTTTTTTTTGCTTGTTTATGCAAACAAAAATTCAGTTGCTACAATGATATGATCAATATATCATATCGTGACTAGTTCTTTAGATCCAGATAATATGAAGCGGTGAGTTGGTTATTAGTTCGATAGTTATTAGTTCATACTATGGGCCAGTCCGTTTTTTTGACTACTAACCCTACAAAAACCAACGAGTCACACACTAAGCATAGCAATTATATCAATATAAAAAAATGAATTGAATTTTTATTCAACCTTATAGAATTGCCCATTTTTTTTTTTTTTTATTTAACAGAAAAAGAATGAAAGAGTTTGTCATTTTTTGCTTTTTTATTTCCGATAGAACGTAAAGACAAGTCAAATAAAGGCTTAGGCTTCCTCGTCTACAAATATCCAAATTTTGATGCCTAATACCCCATAGATAGTTCCAACTGCATAGGAACAATAATCAATTTTAGCTCGAATGGTTTGTAGAGGAACTCTACCCTCTCTGATCCATTCGACACGCGCAATCTCTTTTCCGTCGATACGTCCTGCAATTTGTACTTGAATTCCTTTTGTACCTGCTTGTTCAGTTAATTCAATAGCCTTTTTCATTGCTTTTCGAAATGAAACCCTATTCTTTAATTGTCCGGCTATAAATTCGGCGAGAATATTAGGGTGTCCATAAGGGTTTGTAATTCTTGTAAGAGCAATGTTGAGTTTTCGGTTTACACAATTAATTTCTTTTTGTACATCTATCTGCAATTCTTCGATTCTTCGAGGCCCACCTTTACCTTCTAGTAATAATTTTGGGAATCCCATATAGATTATGACCTGAATCAAATCGATTCTTTTTTGAATCTTTATGCATGCAATTCCCTCAACACCAGAGGATATTTGAATATTTTTTTGTACATAATTCTTGATCCAATCTCGGATTTTTTGATCTTCTTGTAGCCCTTCGGAATAATTTTGTGGTTGTGCAAACCAAAGAGAATGATGACCTTGGGTTGCACCAAGTCTGAAACCAAGTGGATTTATTTTTTGTCCCATAATCTCCCAATACTATATATATCATGACACGTCATATCCGTGTACTTACTTATTTTTATTTCTCCATACGTTGCCTTTGAAGTATAATATGGCGTATTTGGCTCCTTTATACTTCCTTTTTTATACTTCCTTTACAGATATATCTTTTAATCCAATAGTTATATGAAAAACGGGTCTTTTTATCGGATAACTGCGCCCTCGAGCTCGAGGTTTTAATTTTTTCACAGTAGTACCCCTTCACGACTTCCGCTTTGCTAATGATTAAACTTGCTTCGTTTAAACCGACATTGTGAATAGCATTTGTTGCTGCAGAATAAACCAATTTTAAAATTGGATAACTCACTCGATAAGGCATAAGTTCGAGTCTCATACGTCTTTCTTCGTATAAACGTCCACAAATCTGATCAATTTCAATTACTCTTTTTGCTTTATTAGCAGACATACATATATGTTTACTTAAAGCGCATATATATTTCGGTATATGGATTCTTCTTTATCATAAGATTTGCCTCTCGCTAATAAACAATAAGCATCTATATTCACTTTTATTAACTACTCTTATTTTAACGACGAGATCTATTATCATTTTTTGCGTGT